AAAACTTTAATATAAAACTTAATTGCATAATCCGAGTTTATATTTTCTAGGTTTTTTTAGTTTGTCCTTGAAAAAATGAAATTTTTCTAGGCGATTTTAGTTTAATTTTTAGGCCAAAAATTGGAAAAATTTTTCTAGGGACTTTTAGTTTGGTTATTTATAAAGGCTACTAAATTTAATCTAAGGGCGTTAAAGTGTTAGTAGGAGGTTTTAGTTTAATCGCTAAAAATTAATTACTAAATTTAATTTTGCGAGTTGATAAATTTGGGGGGTCTAGGAAAAAGTGGTTTAAATTTTTTGTTAAATTTGGGGGGGGTCGGAGAGGAGGTCCCTGAGAACGATTTTGGAAAATCCCGAAAAAAAAAATCGGGATTTGGGGGGTTTTTTGGGGGGTCCGGCCAAGGTCCTAGGAGGGTCGTAGTTTAAGGCCCCAAAATTTTTCAAAAATTGCACAAATTGTGCATTTTCGATGCACAAAAAAACATCGCCTAAAATGGATTTTTGGCGATTAGTCTGTAGTCGTCTCTCTAAATTTTTTGGCCGAAAAAAAAAAATTTTTTGGGAAGGCTGTCTATAAATGTTTACGTATTATAGATTAATAAATATTTAATTAATTTAGTCTTAAAATACAATTATATTCAAATTGAAAAAGACCTATATGATATGTATATTTAATTCGTATATACAAACTCCTAATTGCCTCTGATTTACTTTATTAATAGAACTTCAGTCCGTATACAATAGTTTAAGTAAAAAAAAAAAAAAAAGAAAAAATTATTATTATATATTCATATATAAGAAATTTTTTAGTATATAGTTATTTCTCTAAATAATATAAATACATAAAGATATTAATATATCATTGATTTATCTTTAAATCAATATATATTTATAAATAAATTATTATTATATATATATATATTAAAGTTATTTTATTTCACAGGGTTTTTAGTTTAAATTAAAGATAAGTCTATTATTAGCTCATTGAGGGTGGATTAATAATAGGGTTATTCAGGGATTTAGATGTTTATAGTTTAAGAGAGATAGTTTTTATTAGTATTTAAGTTATATAGTTAAAAATTATTGGACTGAGAAAATGAATTTGAATTATTATAGTGAAATTTTTATATAGTATTATTTGATAATTTATATAAAGATTGAAGAGTCGTTTTAAGTTAAGGGTTTAAGTTATTTTAGTTTAGTTGTAACTTTATCCGGGTTAGTATTGTTAGATGTATGTTAGTTTTAAGAAATTTAGTTGGAGCATGGGAAATTAGCGTTGTAGTTAACTGAACACTTCAGTCAAGAGATGTCTTTAATTGTATTAGGCTTTAAAGTAAGCAAGGTGGTTATCCGATTGTAGGGTTTTCATTATTGTATTATGGCGGCAGCAATCAAATTTATTGAGTTAATCGTTTTATTAGGTTAATGGTTATTAATTTTAATATAAGTTTGATTTTAATTGTGTAGCAAGATTTTTTTTGGGGTTCATGTCAGGGTTTGTCTGATTTCCGGTGGACAAGAAAATGGGTTTGTGCGCAATAGACTAATGTTTAAGAAAATTTAGTATGAGGTAAAATTTTTTTCTAGGAGATTTTAGCTTAAGCATCAGTAATTTGGGGGGGAGGTATTTTCATTTTTTGTAGGGGGTTTTAGTTTGTCTACCTAAATTTTTGTAGTCTGGAAATTAAGCTTAACTCCCAAGAATTGATAAAATTTAGTTTATGTGTGCTAATTTTATATGAAAGTTTTATTCTAGCTTTTAGATTTGGTTTTTAGTTGTTATTATATGTAAGTTATAGCGTTTTTCTGAGATTCTTTTAAATAAAGTAAATTAATTCTGGAGAGTAAAATCGCAGTATAGAATTTTAAATATTTAAGTGATTAAGATTTAGAAATTTAGAATAGTATTGGCTAAACTTGTGCCAGCAGCCGCGGTTATACTAGTGATGCAATCAAATTTATTTGGTAAGTAGTTAAAATAAGGTTTAAATGTAAGATTAAATTTATTAGGTGAAATTATTAAGTTTGATAAAAAGTTTAAAATAGGATTTTGAGGCTACGAAATTTTTTTTATAGACTAGGATTAGATACCCTATTATTAAAAATGTAAATTAGTTACCAGATCAGTATTAGTTATGTTCTTGAAAATTAAAGAATTTGGCGGTATTCTAGTCCATTCAGAGGAACCTGTCCTATAATCGATAATCCACGATTAATTGTACTTACTTTAAAGGTTTGTATACCGTCGTAGTTTGAATGTTTTAAAAGAATTATAATATTCAAAATTTAGGATATTAAAGGAAATCAGATCAAGGTACAGCGTATAGGTAAGTAGAGATGGGTTACAATAAATTTATTTATATGGTTACAAAAATTAACATATTGTATAAAGTGGATTTGAATGTAATATAATTGAGTTTAATTATATGATTTTGGCCCTAGAATATGCACATATCGCCCGTCGCTCTCACTCTAAAGTGAGATAAGTCGTAACAGAGTGGGCTTACTGGAAAGTGTGCCTTGTAAGGCAAATTAGGGCCGGATAGGTATTTTATTTACATTAAAAGGGTAGTTGTTAAAATCAATTTAGTTTGAAGGGTAAGAATTATTAGTTTAGATTAAAAAAAATATTTTTATTAGAAGTATAGTTATAGAATATATTATATTAATGATAGTGAAATAGTATAGTGATAGACTTTTGAAATAATTGAAAACTAAGTTAATTAAAAGAAGAATTAATTTTTTGTACCTTGTGTATCAGGGTTTATTAAAAAGATATTAAGGATTTAGTTATCTCGAATTATTAAGAGCTAATTCTATATAAATTTAATTGTAACATAAATTTTTATAATATAGAGTTAGAAATGAAACGTTAGTCGTTTATTAAGATATCTAGTTTTTTAAGAAATGAATTTAATTCAGCTATTTTAGTATTTTGTATTAAGTCTTTAATATAAAATTTAAAATAAGTAATACTTTAAGGGATAAGCTTTAAAGTAAATCATTATAATTTAATTAATTAGAGAAGGATTTGTAGGATTGAAAATTTTTATCTTTAGTTTGTTATAATTAGTTCTTTTATAAATAAGATTTATATTGAATTTAAATTGTTTATTAAAATGAGTTATATAATATATTATTATATGAAATAATGGTAGAATTAGTATAGTATTTTGTTTAATTAATTTTAAGATCAGAGGTTAAGTTAAGGAACTCGGCAAATTAGCTTCCCGCCTGTTTATTAAAAACATGTCTTTTTGATTATAATTTAAAGTCTGGCCTGCCCAATGAGGAGTTAAATGGCCGCGGTAATTTGACCGTGCAAAGGTAGCATAATCATTAGTTTTTTAATTGAAAGCTGGTATGAATGGTTGGACGAGGGAGCGACTGTCTCAATTTAAATGAAATAGAACTTTATCTTTAAGTAAAAAAGCTTAAATGATTTTAAAAGACGAGAAGACCCTATAGAGTTTTATATATATAGTTATACAGGTAAATTAGAATTTATAGATATGTATAATTATCTGTATTTTGTTGGGGCGACAGAAAAATTGAATGAACTTTTTTTAAATTATAACATTAATTTATGAGTCAATGATCCGTTAGTTAACGATTATAAGATTAAATTACCTTAGGGATAACAGCGTAATTTTTTTTGAGAGTTCTAATCGAAAAAAGAGTTTGCGACCTCGATGTTGGATTAAAATTAATTTTTGGTGTAGGGGCTAAAAGATTAGGTCTGTTCGACCTTTGAAATTTTACATGATCTGAGTTTAAACCGGCGTGAGCCAGGTTGGTTTCTATCTTTAAATAATGAGGATATTTTAGTACGAAAGGACCAGATATTTGTAATAGTTATTATATATTGAATATGATTAATATTACTTTGGCAGAATAGTGCTTTAAATTTAGAATTTAAATATGTATATAGTTATACAGGTAATAATTTTTTTAGGTGATTTATTTATAGAAATTTTAAATACTTTAGTATTAGTAGTGTGTGTTTTAGTGGGAGTAGCTTTTTTGACTTTATTAGAACGTAAGGTATTAGGTTATATTCAGATTCGTAAGGGCCCTAATAAGGTAGGTTATATAGGAATTCCTCAGCCTTTTAGTGATGCGATTAAGTTATTTACTAAGGAACAAACTTATCCTTTAATATCTAATTTTAATATGTATTATATATCTCCTGTGTTTAGTTTATTTTTATCTTTAGCTTTATGATTGTGCATGCCTTTTGTTACTGTTTTGCTTAATTTTAATTTTGGTATTTTATATTTTCTTTGTTGTTCAAGTTTAGGAGTATACGCAGTTATGATTGCTGGTTGGTCTTCTAATTCTAATTATGCTTTATTAGGCGGTATTCGGGCTGTAGCTCAAACTATTTCCTATGAAGTAAGGTTAAGTTTAATTTTGTTATCTTTTTTATATTTAATTATGAGATTGAATGTAGGGGATTTTATAAAGTATCAAGATATACTTTGATTTTTATTTATATGTTTTCCTTTATGTATAATTTGATTTGTTTCGAGTTTAGCTGAGACAAATCGAACACCTTTTGATTTTGCTGAGGGGGAATCTGAGTTAGTATCAGGATTTAATGTAGAATATAGAAGAGGGGGGTTTGCACTAATTTTTATGGCAGAATATTCAAGTATTTTATTTATGAGAATAATATGTGTTATATTATTCTTAGGGGGAGATATTATTAGTTGAGTATTTTTTGTTAAGTTAGGATTTATAGCTTTTGTTTGATTATGAGTTCGAGGGACTTTACCTCGGTATCGTTATGATAAGTTAATATATTTATGTTGGAAGGGGTTTCTCCCAGTAGCTTTAAATTATTTGCTTATATTTTTAGGATTTAAATTATTTTTGTTTTCTTTTATAATTTAATGAATAAATTTTAGTATTAAGTTAATAGAGAATTTACTCTTTTTTATACTTTCAAAGTATATACTTATACAAGTTCATTAACTAAGGTTTGAAAATATAATAATCTCAAATTTTATGAATAAGAGGATTGATAATGAAGTATGAGAAATAAGCAACTGTTAGAATTTGTCCAATAATAATATAGGGGTCTTCTACAGGGCGGGCGCCAATTCAAGTTAAAAGAATAATAATAACTGTAAATGATCAAAATAGGAATTTATTAATTGGGTAAAATTGGGTTCTTTGGAGTATTTTATTATTTATAAGAGGCAAAAAGAATAAGATGGCGATAGAAAATACAAGAGCAATTACTCCTCCCAATTTGTTAGGAATTGATCGTAGGATTGCGTAAGCAAATAGGAAATATCATTCTGGTTGAATATGAACAGGAGTTACTAATGGGTTAGCAGGGGTGAAATTTTCAGGGTCCCCCAGTAAGTAGGGATTTATTAATACTAAAGTTGTTAATAATATTAATATAATTATAAAGCCTAGGGAGTCCTTAAATGAATAATAAGGATGAAAAGGGATCTTGTCAATATTACTATTTATGCCTAAAGGATTATTTGAGCCTGTTTGATGAAGAAATAATAAATGAATTATTACTAAAGCTGCAATGATAAAAGGAAGAAGAAAGTGTAAGGCAAAGAATCGAGTCAAAGTAGCGTTATCAACTGCGAAGCCCCCTCAGAGTCATTGTACAATAGTATTTCCTAAATATGGGATAGCTGATAATAAGTTAGTAATAACAGTAGCCCCTCAAAATGATATTTGTCCTCAGGGTAGAACATACCCAAGAAATGCTGTGGCTATTACTATGAATAAAATAAGAACTCCAATTGTTCAAGTTAAATGAAAATAATAAGATCTATAGTATATTCCTCGGCCAACATGGAAATAAATACAAATAAAGAAAAATGAAGCTCCATTAGCGTGTAAGGTTCGGAGTAGTCAACCGTAATTTACATCTCGGCAAATATGGATTACTCTATTGAAAGCTAGGTCTACATTAGCAGTAAAGTGTATAGCTAGAAAAATCCCTGTAATAATTTGAATTATTAAGCATAATCCTAGTAAGGACCCAAAGTTTCATCAAGCAGAAATATTGGATGGAGAAGGCAAATCAATTAAGGCATTGTTAATAATTTTAAGTATAGGAGATATTTTTCGTATTGGTGTTTTCATTAGTTTGATTGTCGTAAAGGCCCTCTTTTAATATCTGTAATTTTAACTACTGCGATTAAAGTAATAAGTAAGTAAATGATTAGGAGGAATATTACAATAATAAGGGGTTCATTTAAAAATTTATTTAAGGAAAGAATATATGATCTATTAGTTCTTAAAGATTCGATATTTAAGTTATTAATGTTAGAGAAATAAGGATCGATTAGTATTATTAAGAATAACCCTATTAAAGATAGGAATAAAATTATTAGAGTGATTTTAATAGAGAATTTAAATTTTTCATTTGAGGCTACTCTAGTTATATAGATAAATAAGACTAATATTCCACCAATTATAACGAGGAAAAGTAAGTAAGAGTATCAAAAGTTTAGGTTAAAAAATCCTATTGTTAAAGCTACAGTAATTGTTTGAATTAGAAGTATTAACCCTAAGGATAGAGGGTGTTTGAGTATAATAAAGGTAATTGCTCTAATAAGAGAAATTGTTATTAGAATTATTAAGATACAGGGAATAGTTTATTTAAAATATTAATTTTGGAGATTATTGATAAGGGCTATCCTTTTCCCTGAAGTTTTAAAAGTGTATACTTAAGTTTGGTTTACAAGACCAATATTTTTATTAAATTATTAAAACTAATGTTAATATTTTGTTTGTTTTTTTCTGTCATTGTATATTTTAGTGGGTTATTTTCTTTTTGTATTATACGTAAGCATTTATTATTAATATTACTAAGTCTAGAATTTGTTGTATTAGGACTTTATTTTAATTTATTTTTATTTCTTAGGTTTTTTGGGTTTGAATTTTATTTTGGAATAATTTTTTTAACTATAAGAGTTTGTGAGGGTGCTTTAGGTTTAGCTATTTTAGTAGCTTTAATGCGAACTCATGGAAATGATTATTTTCAGACGTTTAATGTGTTATGATAAAGTTTGCTTTAATAATGTTATTTATGATACCTTTAAGATTTGTACGTAAGGGATTTTGGCTTAATCAATGTTTGTATTTTGCTATGACTTTATTATTTTTGTTAACTATAAGATTTGATTATAGATTTTTGAATGTCTCATATTTTTTAGGGTGTGATTTACTGTCTTATATTATGATTCTGCTAAGATTTTGGATTTGTTCACTTATAATTATAGCTTCTGAAGGTATTTATTATAAGAATTATTATCCTAAGTTATTTTTGTTTATAGTTTTATTATTAATATTTAGGTTGTTTATAACATTTAGGTCTATAAATTTATTTGTATTTTATATTTTTTTTGAGTTAAGGCTTTTACCTGTTTTAATTTTAATTATAGGTTGAGGGTATCAACCAGAGCGATTACAAGCAGGGATATACTTATTGTTTTATACTTTATTAGCTTCTCTTCCTATAATAGTTTCTATTTTTTACTATTATGAGAATTTTATAACTTTAGACTTCTTTTTTTTTAGGGATAGAGGGGGTATTTATACTTATATATGTATAAATATAGTATTTTTTGTTAAGATGCCTATATACTTTGTTCATCTGTGACTCCCAAAAGCTCATGTAGAAGCTCCAGTTGCTGGGTCGATAGTTTTAGCAGGGGTTATATTAAAATTAGGGGGGTACGGACTTATACGTTTAATACCTATATTTATTAGAATTGGGGTTAAGGTTAACTATATCTTTGTAGTAATTAGAATAGTAGGGGGATTTTTAGTATCTCTTATTTGTTTACGGCAGATAGATATAAAATCTTTAATTGCTTATTCTTCTGTAGCTCATATAGGGTTAGTTTTAAGAGGTATTATAACTTTAACTTATTGAGGTATGTGTGGCAGATTGGTTTTAATAGTAGCTCATGGCTTATGTTCTTCTGGGTTATTTTGTTTAGCTAATATTTCTTATGAACGATTATTAAGGCGAAGTTTATTTTTAAATAAGGGATTATTAAATTTAATACCCGGGATAGCTTTATGGTGGTTTTTATTTAGATGTTGCAATATAGCTGCTCCCCCCTCTTTAAATTTATTAGGCGAAATTATATTAATTAATAGTTTAGTTGGGTGAAGAAATTTAAGAATGGTATTCTTAGCTTTAATATCTTTTTTTAGAGCTGCCTATTCTCTTTATTTATATTCTTATAGTCAGCACGGAAAGATATACAGAGGATTATATTCTATATCTAGGGGATATGTTCGTGAATACTTATTATTATTGTTACATTGATTCCCGTTAAATTTATTAGTATTAAAAAGAGAGTATTGTGTAATGTGAATTTAATTTAAATAGTTTAATTTAAAATATTGATTTGTGGCGTCAATGATGTAAGATATTACTTTAAATAATTGTTTCAATTTGTTATATTTATTTTCTTAGGTTTTTAAGTTTTAGTTTAGTTAGATTTTTAAGAAGGGTTTATTTAATAGTTTTAGATTATAGTTTTATATTAGAGTTTGAATTACTTAGTTTGAATAGAACTAGTATTGTTATAACTATTTTATTAGATTGGATATCTCTTTTATTTATAAGGTTTGTATTATTTATTTCATCAATGGTTATTTTCTATAGGGATGAGTATATAAGAGGGGATATTTATATTAATCGTTTTATTATATTAGTATCTATATTTGTGTTATCTATGATACTTTTAATTATTAGACCTAATTTAATTAGAATTTTATTAGGATGAGATGGGTTAGGGCTAGTATCTTACTGTTTAGTTATTTATTATCAAAATATTAAGTCTTATAATGCAGGGATAATTACGGCTTTAAGTAATCGCATTGGTGATGTAGCTTTATTAATAGCTATTGCTTGAATGTTTAATTATGGAAGTTTTAATTATATTTATTATGTAGATTTTATAAAGGGTTCTAATGAGATAAGTATTATTGCTGGTTTAATTATATTAGCCGCGATGACTAAAAGAGCCCAAATTCCGTTTTCTTCTTGACTTCCTGCAGCAATAGCTGCGCCTACTCCTGTTTCTTCATTAGTACATTCTTCTACTTTAGTAACTGCGGGGGTTTATCTTCTTATTCGATTTAATTATGCTTTAACTAGGTCTTTAATATTATTTTTATTATTTATTGGGACTATAACTATATTTATAGCGGGTTTAGGGGCTAACTTTGAATTTGATTTAAAAAAAATTATTGCCCTTTCGACATTAAGCCAATTAGGGCTAATGATGGCAATTTTAGCTTTAGGAGAATACCAACTTGCATTATTTCATTTGTTAACACATGCGTTATTTAAGGCTCTTTTATTTATATGTGCTGGATGTATAATTCATAATGTCGGTAATTATCAAGATATTCGGAATATAGGGGGATTGGTAATATTGATACCTTTAACTTGTACTTTTTTTATTATTTCTAATTTAGCTTTATGTGGTTTACCTTTTTTATCTGGGTTTTATTCTAAGGATTTAATTTTAGAGGTATTATCTATAGATTATTTAAATTTATATATCTATATTATTTTTTTTATTTCTACAGGCTTAACTGTTTGCTATACTTTTCGTTTAATTTATTATGTGCTTACTGGCGATTTTAATTATTTAAGTTTAAATTCTATTGGAGATACTGGTTTAATTATATTAAAGGGAATAATAGGTTTGATTTTTTTAGTTATTATTGGTGGGAGTATATTAATATGATTAATATTTCCAACTCCTTATTTTATTTGTTTGCCTGTTATTATAAAAATTATAGCTTTATTAGTTAGTTTATTTGGTATTTGAGTGGGCTATGAAGTTTCTAAGTTTTCTGTACAATATGAACTTAAGGCTATAAAAATATTAAGTATTAGACTATTTCTTTCATCTATATGAAATATACCTTATATTTCTACTTATGGGGTTAATTATTACCCAATTTATATAGGGAAAATAGTTTACTTTAGTATTGATCAAGGTTGGTCTGAGTACGCTGGCGGTCAGAATATTTATTTTAATATAAAGAAGGCTTCTTTATTTTTACAATTTCTTTATAATAATAACTTAAAGATTTTTCTTTTATTAACAGTGATTTGAGTTATTTTTATAGTTTTATTTTTATAAATTTATATAGCTTATTATTAGAGTATGATATTGAAGATATCAGGGAGGTAGTTATACCTATAAGTATTTATAAGAAAGATTCTAATTTTACAATGAAAGTGTAATGTTTTATTATTAAACTATATAAATAGAAATATTAACAGAGTTTCACTGCTAAAGGATTAAGTTAGAAGCTTATCCTTAATTCTTATATTTCCTTAATTGGAATTTGCTTCAATTTTATCATTAACAGTGATATACCTCTATTTTGGTTTCAATTAATAAATAAGGGCTTTTATAGCCAAATTTTTAGGTCGAAACTAAATACAATACTTTGTTTCTTATTTAAGGTAAATTGAAGATCAATACTTTTTAAGTGCAAGTTAAATGTTATAATTAACTATTACCCTAAATAGCTCATGTTAGTGCACCTTGGTTTCATTCATGGTAAAGTCCAATTAGAAGGATTAATAAAAAGAATCTAGCAACAGAGAAATAGTTTATTAAGTTAGAAATTTTAATAGTAAGAATTAAAGGGATTAATAAGGTAATTTCTACATCAAAAATTAAGAAGATTACTGCAATAAGAAAGAACTGTAAAGAAAAAGGTAATCGGGCGCTTCTTTTAGGGTCAAATCCACATTCAAATGGGGAAGCTTTTTCTCGGTCTATAAAGCTTTTTTTAGAGATAATAAAAGAAAGAGTAATTAAGATACAACAAATGAGAAAAAGGATAATATTAATAATTATAACTATAGTGATTACTTATACTAAATATTTAGATCTTTTGATTGGAAGTCAAATATAATAGTTATACTATATAAGTATCTACCTCATCAGTAAATGGAAATATATAGGAACAATCAGACAACATCTACAAAGTGTCAGTATCAAGCAGCTGCTTCAAAGCCGAAGTGATGGATTCTAGAAAAATGATTATAATAGTGACGAACTAAGCATACAGCTAAGAAGGTAGTACCAATAATTACATGTAGCCCATGAAATCCGGTAGCAATAAAAAAAGTTGAGCCATAGACTGAATCTGCGATAGTAAAAGGTGCTTCTACATATTCGTAAGCTTGAAGTATAGTAAAATAAACTCCTAATAATACAGTTAATCTGAGACCTTGAAGAGTTTGTGTGTAGTCATTTTCTATTAAGCTATGGTGTGCTCATGTAACTGTAAGTCCTGAAGTTAATAAGATAAGAGTATTCAATAAAGGAATTTGAATAGGATTAAAAGGAGTAATTCCCTTAGGTGGTCAAACTATCCCTAGTTCAATAGTGGGTGTTAGACTTCTGTGGAAAAAAGCCCAGAAAAATGAAACAAAGAAAAAAACTTCTGAAGTAATAAAGAGAATTATTCCCCATCGTAACCCTATAGTTACAGGGTAAGTGTGTAATCCAAGGAATGTTCCTTCTCGGGTGATATCTCGTCATCATTGGTATATAATTAATAAAGTAATTGTTGAACCTAAGAGGAATAAGCTATTATCATAAAAATGAAATCATTTAATTAATCCAATTATAGTAATTATAGCTCTGAAAGCACCTAAAATAGGTCAAGGTCTAATATCGACAAGATGAAAGGGGTGGTTTTTTTGTCTTGACATTAGTTAACTTCTCTTGAATAAAGAGTTCTTAATACAGCAAAGACGTATGATTGAATAATTCTAACAGCAGATTCAAGTATAAGAAGAAGGATTTGTGTAATCAGTAAGATATTTAATAATATAAAGCTTAGCCTAGATCCAGTGTTTCCCAATAAGGTAAGTAAAAGATGTCCTGCAATTATATTAGCAGCTAATCGAACTGCCAAAGTTCCTGGTCGAATAATATTACTAATTGTTTCAATCAGTACTATGAAGGGTATTAGAACAGGGGGAGTCCCTTGTGGAACTAAATGCGCAAATATATGTATAGTATGATTAAATCACCCATAGATTATAAAACTAATTCAAAGGGGTAAAGCTAAGCCTAATGTTAGTGCTAAATGGCTTGTTCTAGTAAAAATATAAGGAAATAACCCTAGAAAATTATTAAATATGATTATAGAAAACAATGAGATAAAAATTAGAGTTGCTCCTGTAATTGAGTTATTGCCAATTAAAGTTTTAAATTCTTTGTGAAGTGTTATAGTAATTTTAGTTCATAAGAATATGTATCGGTTTGGAATTAATCAAAATGATATAGGAATTAAGAAGATTCCTAATAATGTTCTTAATCAATTAAGTGATAGATTAAATGAGGTTGAAGGGTCAAAAGTTGAAAATAAGTTAGTTATCATTTTCAATTAATTAGTGTTTTAGTTTTCTTAACTTGTTCTGTTTTAATAGGATAGTTAAAACAGAAATAGTTTATAGAATTGAAAAGAAGGAAAATAAGGCAAAAGCTAATAAAGAGGGCCAATCAATTTAAAGGGGCTATTTGAGGAATTAAAAATTATCAATTGGCTGATGATTTTAACTTGACAAGCTAATGTTATATTTTAACTAAATTTTTCATTAGAAGTCAGCGCTACTCAACTATTAGGTGGTTTAAGAGACCATTACTTGCTTTAAGTTACCTAATGATAAAGTTGCTATTTTAGTGATCCATTTAATAAAGTAGGCGGGAGAAATTCTTTCTACGGTGATTGGTATAAATCTATGATTTGCTCCGCAGATTTCAGAACATTGCCCAAAGAATAGTCCGGCGCGATTAATTAAAAATCTAATTTGGTTTAATCGTCCAGGAGTTGCATCAATTTTAACTCTTAGTGAGGGAATTGTCCAAGAGTGAATAACATCTGCAGCCGTTACTATTATTCGAATTTGTGAATTGTAAGGTAAAATTGTTCGATTATCTACATCTAAAAGACGGAATCCATTTAGATTTATTTCATTAGTTGGGATTATATATGAGTCAAATTCAAATCTTATAAAGTCTCTGTATTCATAAGATCAGTATCATTGGTGCCCAATAGTTTTCACTGATACTAATGGGTTATTTACTTCATCTAAGAGATATAACAATCGAAGAGATGGGAGAGCAATGAATACTAATGTAATTGCAGGTAAGATAGTTCAGATAATTTCGATTGTTTGCCCTTCTAATAAAAATCGATAGTTGTAAGTATTAAAAAATAAAGTACTTATCAAGTATCCTACTAGTACTGTAATTATTAATAGAATTAGTAAGGTATGATTATGGAAGAAGGTTAGTTGTTCTATTAATGGAGAAGCCCTATCCTGAAGGAGCGAGGATTTTCAAGTGGCTATTTCTAAAAAAAGTTTAACCTTTATATACGGAGCTTAAATCCGCCGCACTAGTCTGCCACATTAGAAGTTAGTTAGTATAGGTAACTCAGAGTATCTATGCTCGGCAGGTGGCATTAATTGAAATCATTCAATTGATGTAGTTATTCTTAAAGGCATTAGCCTCTTTCGTATGGAAGAAAATCTATCTCAAATGATAAATAAGAATACAATAATTCTAACTAGAGAAATTAGTGAACCAATAGAGGAAATTACATTTCAAGTTATATAGGCATCTGGATAATCAGAGTATCGACGAGGCATACCGCTTAATCCTAAGAAATGTTGGGGGAAGAATGTCATATTAACTCCAATGAATATTGTAGTAAATTGGATTTTTAAAAGTTTAGGGTTTAAAGTTAACCCTGTGAATAATGGGAATCAATGAACAAATCCGGCTATAATAGCAAATACTGCTCCTATTGACAATACATAGTGAAAGTGTGCTACAACATAGTATGTATCATGAAGAATAATATCGATAGAAGAATTAGCTAGTACAACACCCGTCAAGCCCCCAACTGTAAATAGAAATACGAAACCTAGAGCTCATAAAAGAGATGGGGAATAGTTTAATTGGGTGCCATGGAGAGTAGCCAGTCATCTGAAAATTTTAATTCCTGTAGGAACTGCAATAATCATTGTAGCTGAAGTAAAGTAAGCCCGAGTATCAACATCTATTCCCACTGTGAATATGTGATGTGCTCATACAATAAATCCTAAGAGACCAATTGCTATTATAGCATAAATTATCCCTAGAGTTCCGAATGTTTCCTTCTTCCTCCTTTCTTGGCTAATAATATGAGAGATTATTCCAAACCCAGGTAAGATTAGAATGTATACTTCTGGGTGGCCAAAAAATCAAAATAAATGTTGGTAAAGAATAGGATCTCCTCCTCCAGCAGGGTCGAAAAATGAAGTATTAATATTTCGGTCAGTAAGAAGCATAGTAATAGCTCCAGCTAAGACTGGTAAAGAGAGAAGCAATAGTAAAGCTGTTAAAGCTACAGATCAAACAAATAAAGGTATTCGATCGAAGGTTATCCCAGTTGACCGTATGTTAATCACAGTAGTAATAAAATTTACTGCCCCTAGGATAGAAGAAATTCCTGCTAAATGAAGACTGAAAATAGCGAGATCTACAGAGGCCCCTCTATGGGCAATATTAGCAGAGAGAGGAGGGTATACAGTTCACCCAGTGCCTGCACCTCTTTCAACTAAACTTCTCATTAATAAAAGAGTTAGGGAAGGAGGAAGTAATCAAAATCTCATGTTATTTATTCGAGGAAAGGCTATATCCGGAGCGCCTAGTATGAGGGGTACTAGTCAATTTCCGAATCCGCCAATTATAATAGGCATAACTATGAAGAAAATCATTACAAAGGCATGTGCTGTAACAATAACATTATAAATTTGATCATCACCAATTAAGGTTCCAGGGTTACCCAATTCTGCTCGAATTAGGAGTCTAAGAGAAGTTCCCACTATACCAGCTCAACTACCGAATAGGAAGTATAAAGTGCCGATATCTTTGTGATTTGTTGAAAATAATCATTTATTCAGTAGGGTGGCCGAGTTAGGCGGTAAACTGTAAATTTACTCACGAAGTTAGCTTCCCTTGCTAGTAGCCTTATAGTTTAGGAGAATACCAGACTGCAAATTTGGAGGGGGGGGGGACCTCTAAGGCTTAAAGAGACGGTCTTTATTGGGAACTTTGAAGGTTCCAAGTTTAAATTAACTTAAATCCTTGAAGGGATTTGGTTAATTAAAAAAAGTTGAATAGGATAGTTGAGAAGATTAGTCTAATTAGTGCAATAAAGTTAAATGTTAGTATGAGAAAATTCCTTACGGGGGGGTGGTTATAGTAAGAAATTTCATTGGTTTTTAAGGTTAGAGTAGTAAAAGTAATTCGTAAGTAAAAATATAGAGTTATTAAGGTTATGATGATTATAAGGACTGAAATAGTTATTATTTGATTTTGAACTAAGGTTTGAATTGTAAGTCATTTAGGCAAGAATCCTAAAAAGGGCGGTAAACCTCCTAGAGATAGAAAATTTAATACAAAGAAAAATTTTACTAGGTAGTTATAGTTTATTGAAATAAATAATTGTTTTAAGTGAAAAATATTGAGAGTTTTAAAGATTAATACAATATTGATTGTGATAATTGTATAGATAATGAAGTAATAGTATCAAATTGTTTCGCTTACTAGGAGAGTTCTTATTATTCAACCAATATGGTTAATTGATGAATAGGCAAGAATTTTTCGTAGGCTTGTTTGGTTTAATCCTATTATACCACTAATTATTATTCTAAAAATGATTGCTAGGATTAAATAAGTAGTATTTTGATTAAAGTAAGTTAATAAGGCTATTGGTGCAATTTTTTGTCAAGTTAATATGATTAAGCTAATATTTCAAGATAATCCTTCTATTACTTCAGGGAATCAGAAATGGAAAGGTGCCGCGCCCATTTTAGTTAGTAAAGCTGTATTCAAAATTAAACTAAAATATTCCGATATATTGAGGGTATATGGAATATTGAGGGATAGTATAATAATTGAAAACAACAGTAGGGTTGAAGCTAATGCTTGGGTAATAAAGTATTTTAGGGCAGCTTCAGAGGCTATCATATTCTTAGTGTCTCTTATTAGAGGGATAATAGAGAGTAAGTTAATTTCTAAGCCTATTCACATTCCTATTCATGAGTAAGAGGAAATTGAGATTAGAGTACCAATTATAAGGGAGAAGATAAATATAGTTTTATGGTAAATTAAAAAGGAAAGGATTGAGACCTTTATAAATAGGGTATGAACCTAGTAGCTTATTTAGCTTACCTTTTTTTATGATTTAGTATAAGAGGTACATGGACTTTTGATGTTTGGGGAAACAGTTTAATTCTGTTGATTATAATGTAAGTGAAATTTTCACATATTTCATTCTATCAAAATGACTCTTTCATCAGACTTTACATT